TGCAATCGGCCATGGAAATCGGGAACGTCCACTTTGATCCCACGATCTTCCTTTTATTTCGAAGCCCTTTTTTCCCGAAAAAGAAGACCTGGCTTCTTCTTCTTTCTTATTTTACGAATCCGGCAAGCGAAAAAAAAGCCTTTCTTCTCTTGAGTGATTGCTTGAGTTAAGCCTTCTTGACGAGTTTTGAGTCTCGATTTTCAGTACTTGGATGATCTTTCGGGTCTTAGTACATTCGGCTTTTCCCGTGCTTTTCCGAAAGAAGCATCCGGAAATGACTTGTCATGGGCTTATGCGATGAAGAATGATTTGCTCGGGAAAAAAGAATCTTGTGCTTATGCGGATGGGTCGCTTCAATTTCCCAAGACTATAGAAGGGGATTTTCCTACAAAAGATGAAAAGTGCTTAGCTTCAAATGGGATTACTTGTGTACTTCTTTTGAGCCCCATATACACCGTCACCTCTTTTGCAACTTCAAAAGATATTTTAGGGATTACATAGGTAATCTTGATTCTCAGGACGATTCTCCACCTTCTGGAAGCGCCGCTGGTGCATCAGGCCAACGAGACATGTCCAAGATCGCCACTATTGCAAGAAGCCGGGTTACATGATTGAAGACTCTCGCAAGCGGCAGAATGCAAACTCTCGTCGACAGTCAGACACAGCTCATCTTGCTGCTCCCCCGGGGACACCTACTGAATCGGAGACTTTCCAATCCCCTTACTTCATAGGGCCTCCGCAGCATTACTTCTATGATCTTAGGAGCACTCCCACGCCCGACATAGACAGTTTTACCCCACGACAGCGGAAGCAGATTCAGAGGTTGAATCTGTCTTGTCATATCTCTTCCTCCTCTGTTACAGGTATTTGATCCCCTTTACGCTTACAACATAGGGGGATGCTTACTTTCTTCGGGTGCATCGAAGAATATAATATGACTGGTCATTCTTCACTTCTTTCTTCTCTTTGTTCTCCATCTAAGTTCCTTATTGTTTAAACTGCAAACTCCGAACAATTCCCTCTAGCCAGTCTTGGTACTCTCTCTCGTTATCATCGGATATGTTCTGCTCTTTTTCATCTTCGCGCTCTCTCAGTGAATCTTCTTTCCGGCTTGAAAAAAAAATGCTTATATTCACTTCTCTCCTACCTCCGGTCTTGAACAGGATCATGCGATAGGCCCTTAAGGGGATTGGGAAGGACCGTAGAGTTGTCAAGCTCTCTTTTTTGGATAAACTTCGTTTACCTCAGTCTTTTGCCTTTTCTGCTGTGTTTGGTGTTGTTCCCTCCCCCTTTTTGTTGTGGCATCGTAGATTAGGACATGTCTGCAGCCCAAGGCTTAGATATTTCATTTCTACGGGTCTGTACCTAACATTGAGATTTCTACTTATATGGTTGCGGGGCCCTTCCTTTTAAAAATAAGCTCTTTTTACTTCTCCTTTTGATCTTGTGTCCGAAGTCCATCCTGCCCCTCTGTTATCGAAAGGAGGATCATCCGTATATGTTATTTTTGACAGAACAATGAAAAAATACAAATAAAAAGGTTTCTGTTCGGGGTGAATATATCTCCGCTGCCTTCCGAACTCTGCTTGCTTCAACTCACTTCACTTACAAAGCGCTTTCCCAACGATCCTGCCCCCACACTCCTCAGCAGAATGGAGTTACCGAGCGGAAGCATCGCCATATATTGGAGACAGCTCGCTCTCTCTTGCTCCCAGCTTCTGTCCCTAGTTTATTTGGGGCTGAAGCTGTTCTGACTGCCGTATGTTTTTTGAACCGAATACCTTCCTTTGGTCTGTCTCTTTTTGAGAGAAGATTGTCTGCCCCTATGAAGAGCTTCGAGTCTATCGGGAGAGGATGTGGTGGTAACCCCCGCGGCTTCGTCTAGAGCCGGGCGTCAAGCCGTGTAGGAAGACTCGCCCTAGCCACTATAGCGACCCCTGAGAAGCACCCTCCTCCGTCCACTTCCCCTTTTCCGTGTGCCCAAAAGCCCGCCCGTCCGGTTTATGAGCCCCTTTCCGATTCCCTCACCCAATCTCATGAGAACCAAGCCCAGCAGGCCCCGCCTTAACCTGCCCCCAGACAGCCAGCCCTCACCAGGCTGCTGGCATTGCTAAATGCTCCGCCACGAAGCAAGCTCTCCCGATCCCGAATACGACAGATGCGGAAGTGGCTAAAGAAGTCGGAGGAAGAAAGTAGTTGGGCAATTGTATGCCCGAGGGTACATTATTAGTATTCTGAGAATTGGCAACATTGATAGGGGTCGGAATACACTTTTTTAGATGTAGCTATACTAAAGTAAGTAGTCGGCCTAACGTTCGGTTCCCGTAACCAAGTTTTTCTTTCTCACTCCTTATGTTATGTACTTTTTCTTACTTAATCCATACTTTTTTACTGTTTCTGAAGTGTGGGGCAAAGGGTGCCCTCTACTTCTACTTCTAACTAAAGGCTAACCGCAGGCATTGCAAGCAAATAAGGAGCCCCCGCCCGTTTGAGTCGTTGCGAGCCGGAAAGCGTACCGGCAGTTTGAGTCGCGAAGGGGCCGCTTGCTTAATTAATTATTATTATAATTGATAATAGATATATAATTATATCTATAAAATCTATAAACTAATAAAATAGTTTTTTTTTATCCAATTGTTCATTCCTGGGAAGAGGAAGAAGCAGATAGAGCAAAGGCCTCCTCTTTATTTCCGTCCGCTCTTCCCGAAGTGAGCGAATTGCATGTATAGATCCGTAGGGGCTTATAGTTTAATTGGTTGAAACGTACCGCTCATAACGGTTATATTGTAGGTTCGAGCCCTACTAAGCCTACCACCCCCTTCTCTTCACCCGATACAAGACAGTCGAAGTCCTCGCCCCCCTGCGGATCTCAATCTAGCGACGGCACCTGGAACCACACCGCTGCCGCTGCCCTTCGGGCACGCCTCCTACGCTTACCACTCACCTACGCTCTTGCAGCATGCCCCCTTCGGGCAATACGGCTTTCGTAAGTAATACGCGAAGCGGCTGAGCGATAGCTCTCTTCGATCGCTATATTCTTGCGATAGCGAAGGCGTGGTTCATCCTCTAAGAGAGAGTAGATGCGGATCGAAGATCTTCGCGAGACGGCCCAAGCGAAGATCGGCACTCGAAGGCTTGAGGAGCAGCCGGGAAGCCGTGGAGACGGCGGACTCGCCAGTCAGGCACACCCTGAGGCTGACTACAGCAGACCGGGAGGTTACAATTCCCGTTTTCCAGTTTCAATTTCCGGGAGTGCAGACGGTGGATCAGGTGTGAACATTCAACCTACAGGCTTCTTAGCCAAAATAAAAACAACAAAAAAAGATGCACGGTTTGGTACCTTTAGGATAAGTGGGGGAAAAGTATAATTTGAATCTCTTCAAAGCTCCGCTTTTCGTTCATCGGTACACTCAGACCTAGAAGAGAATACCCAGGTGGGTTTAGGAGAGTTCATCTGGTTCTGAATTTGAACCTGTATCCCCCCCAACCCAGTGAACTACCATTGTTCGATCGTGACTTTGTTAACCCGGTTCACCACGAAAGGGCTACATTCGGGGTAGAGATCACCAACTCAAATCAAAGAAGATAAGGGATTTCCTTTCATTGACAAAGACTTCCTGCGGCTTCTTTGTGATCAAGGATCGCCATCAATCACTCTTTGTCCCGAGCTAACTCTCTAGATGTTACCGGTTTCGGTGGAGAAGAAAGAAGGGCCGGGGGCGTTGCAGAGACTTACGTATCTCAAAAGTATAAAAATTCACGTAGTCCAGCTTTCATATACATAGCCTATGTTGGGCTAACTTTCATATAGTAAAATAGTAAAGTAAAAGGTAAAGAGGTGGTGGTATCACACCCTTAACCAAATAGGGACTAAAGAGAGTATCCTTTTGGCTTTTGCTCTCCGGACCATAGCAAACTTATTCAGAAAAAGGATTAAAAATGACTAATTATTTAATTCCTCCCCGACCCGAGGAACGAACGAAAAGGAACGCATTGTACGTCCACCCTTGTGGAATTAGAATACGGGGGATGTACTCCATCTATACGATGCGGGCTCACTGACGAGGGGGAAAATAAGAGTATTCTACTTTTTGGGCGTGGTTGTAATTCACTGTTTAAGCACCTCCCTAATGACATGCCCTTCCTTTTTTCGCTCGTTGTGTTGTAACAAGATGAGCAACTAAGCCACCCGAAGCATAGTCATCATCCGATTCCTACCTTTCTATAGAATCTTTCTGGGAGAAGAAGAAGCAAAAGCCTAAACAAGGTTCTTGCTTTGAGTCGCCAAATGCTTGATTGATTGATAAGATGGGGCTTCCATTCAAAGAGAATAAGGGTTTCCCGATGTACTTTTATCTTGGCAAGACTCCAAGCGCGCTAAAGATTGAAGCATCTGAGGCGAGCTAACGTCTTTCCCACACGAAAAGGATGCCCTTTCTTTTTAGTAATTGGATTTTTGATTTTATCCCCTGATGTAATCAAAGACTTTATCGGGGCGAGGTTGCTCACCGTAGGGAAAGTGAAACTCCCTTACTCTAACAAGTAAGAAAGTAAACTCCCTCTCCTAGGAATCATTTCAATAAGAAGGACATTCATGACCTATAGAATAGATACGACGGTTAACCTCACCGCTTTGCTGCTTAGGGGAAAGTCTTCCGATCATTGGATAACCCTGTGTTTCTTCAGAATTATGACGAATATTAACTTGATTAACCTTAATGGATATGGATTTGATTATGTTGAAATGATCTCCTTTCACCGTGGGAGACTTTCGAGTAATGTAATCTTTACCATTCCATTATTAACCCTCGGGACTACCCGGTTGTTGAATCTCGTGCAAGTTAGGTTGTGGTTGTATTGGCTGCAAGCGGAACGTAGGCGCTTTAGGTGTGTGTTGACCATGCACTCTCGCGTCATGTAATGTCGTATGTATGATAGAGGTGGTGTGGTGATTGACCTCAATGCTAATGGTTATCCCCAAGGTGAATGAGGCTATGATTGTACCCGGATAGAGATGATGGTCTTCCTCTGATGTCTCCAAGCCGGCCAGATAGGCGAAGCAGCCAGTAGCAGTCTGTTCTCGCCTATCGATAGATAGCCAAGCTCAAACCATTTGAAACTTAATTGCGACTTTCTTCTTGTTATTGATAGAGTGGTATTCTCCGCCCAGGTGGAAGAGAGAAGGAAAAAGAGCACAAAGGATTTACAAGTCTAATGGGAGAAGAATGGCTGACACGTTGACTGCCTTCGAGACTATAAAATATAACCTGGGCAACCGAAAGGCGCTAGACGGACTAACGGCAAGCGAGATAAAGAAAGCTGCTGGCCGTTGCTTATTTACTTTTAGTAAGACTAAGCAAAATTCGATGCATGGTTGCTTACAAGAGCTTCTATCTGTTCTTTGCTGGAGGAAACTTCTATCTGGCCTCTGTACGCTACTTTCAATCAGAAAAAAAAGGAAAATGGAGAAAGAAGTTGTCCCCTCTTCTCTGGTAACCCGCCACCGCATATGTAGAAAAAGAGGGGGCGGGGAAGGAGGAACAACCGTTTTACTTTGGCACATGAGGTGGCGGGTTTGGCTAGGTAACATAATGGAAATGTATCGGACTGCAAATCCTGGAATGACGGTTCGACCCCGTCCTTGGCCTCTGGGAGTGGCGAACAGCACGGAACTTTAATTAATCAAATGGCATAAGGGGGCTTTCCTTTGTTAGAAATCCACAGACAACATTCTGGAACTTCCAAACCAAAGAAATGCAACATGAGAAGGAGCTTTTTACGTTACGCTTCAATAGAATGAATTAGGTTAAGGGTAGAATACGCCCTATGGTCGATCGAAGGTCCTGTGCCACTTGAACTCAAATCTATCTTACCTTCAATCCATCTTTGTCTAGCCGGCTCATAACAAAATGTTAGACCGGGCTGACACAACCGAATTGGTTGAGGAAAAGCAAACCCCAGCGACCAAGCACTCCTGCCCCAAAAAGCGGAGACCGAACAGCCGTCAGGTTGTCGAGGACACGTCTGAAGAGGAGGCGGGCGCCCTCTAAGTTTACCACCCTACCCACTAATGGACTATGGGGGGCAGGCAGGCGAACGGGAAGCGACCGAGAACCCGAACCCCTTGACTGACTGACCCCTTCATACTCGAGGGTCGGGGATGGATGGAACCAATCAGAAGTGCAAATCGCGCAAGCGAAGCGACCGCACCGAAACGACTCGGACTCGTGTCGGAGGAGTTTTGAGCGTGAGCTACCACTCATGCAGCGGCAAGGACCCGCAGCTCTCGAGGGGGCCACCAACCGCCCGAATCGCTCCTTTACTCAATGGATAGCGCTTATCCTCTTTCAATCAACAAAATAGGAAATGGGGGAGAAAGAAAAGAAAGAGAGAAAGAGGTCTTTATTGAAGAGGCTTTGCACCTGAAATAGGACTAATGAAGATCCAGAAGAATGGGTCTGGGCTTTCGAAAAGATGAAGATGCAAAGGGTAAAGAAAAAAAGTTTTATGAACAACCAACCAGGATTATAGCTCGCCCACTTAGAGCAGATGGAGATTCTCGGACGGGGAAAAGAGGGACTCGACATCTATTAAACAACACCAAGAACAAAGCCATACCATGCCCTCGGGAGAAACAAGAAGCATGGCATGAGATTCGCGGCGGAAAAAATTCCGATAGCGAATTACGGATGGAGGGCCGCACAAAATAAATGTTGAATCAACAATCATCGAGAGGTTCTGAAAGAAAGCGAGATCGAGACCAGCACCTTGTATAGGTTGGGGAAAAGCCCCTTGTATAGGGTTCCAAACCTATGCTTCTTCAAATATTCCATAAATAAAGGTAGGTTCTGAAAGAAAGCGAGAAACTTGACTTTGAGAAAGAAGGGGGCGCGCTAGCTTACTAATAATAAAGGACTTTTTCAGGAATCGATTCTATGATTGAATAGCAGAAGTGCTACTTAGTTGTAGAAAGTCGGAGAGACAGACAGAGAGGGGACTCTATCATACCTGCTAACTCCTAGGATGAGAAGTAGGTCCGGCAGGAATAGTTCCAGCCTTTGTTGCCCCTCGGTAGAGTGAGTCTACTTAGCGAACTGGCAGGACGCGGAGATCGATTGATCAATATGAATCTCGAGAGTGGATGGTTGACCGCCGCCCCCTTGTCCTGGAGGCTCTCCGGCCGGGGGCTATCGTAACCTTTTCTCCGTGACGAACCCGGGTGGAACGAGAGTCGGCTTCCTTAAATCCGTTGTTCCTCAGTAGCTCAGTGGTAGAGCGGTCGGCTGTTAACTGACTGGTCGTAGGTTCAAATCCTACTTGGGGAGAATTTCTAGTTATCGCTTTTATGACCTAGCGACCCTCCTTAGTTTCTAAACTCGCGGAATCGCGGGACATCAAAAGTGGTAAGTTTATTGTTGGTTTTTATTCCTAACTTTTTTATGGGTGAACTTGGTTCGTTCAATTCTTAGGGAGAAGAAGGATCCACTGGGAATGAATGGGAAGACTGGAGTAGTCTCTTCATTAGCCGGAAGGACCACCGAAGAACGAACAAAAAAAAGGTGACTGTTTAGAGATAGGATGGATATATGTAGTCCAATGGCTAAAGCTCTGCCAGCTTCTTGTAGACCGAACTCTCTTCTCTTTAGGCTCAGAGTGGTAGGATGGTTGAATTCTTCTTCGCGCAACGAAGTTCTTGGTAATTAAGAAGGGGGAAGGAAGATCCCCACTTATTTCATTCAGTGCCTGCGGTGAGGCGCGACCCACAACAAAGAAAAGGGGGAAGCTTGCTTGCTGTAGCCCTATTTTAGTAGACTAAGCTTGGTAAGCGTAAGCTATTTAAGTAGACTCGAGAAGGGTAGGCTCGCAGCTTCGCTCAGCGGAAGAGCCTTACTATTATATTAGTAAAGCGCTAGCGCCCAACCTATAGGCTTTGAAGGGATAGGGGGGGGGAAGAAAACACAAAGATGGTCACCCCTTTTAGGAACATGGCTCGTTCATTCACTTTCTCATGAACTCGCAGCTTCGCCAGAAGCGACGAAGGGGGGAAGCTGTCTACGAAGCTTTGCCCCTTGCTTTACAGAGATTGTTATGAACTGACTAAATGACTAGATTCTCCCGGAACGCTAGCTAAGCTAATAAATTGAGTTCCAAATCAATAAGCTTTTTGATTGATTCAGGGCCTTCTTAGAACCCATTGAGGGGGGCCTCGGCCCGGGAAGGGGAGAGTGGCCGAGTGGTCAAAAGCGACAGACTGTAAATCTGTTGAAGTTTTTCTACGTAGGTTCGAATCCTGCCTCTCCCATTGTAGACTTCAGAGAAGAGAAAGGAGGCATTCGCCAGCGTAGGCCGAGCGACGCTCTTTCTTTTTTTTGGCCGTGCCGTGAAGTTCAATTGTATCGTATGTTAGTTAGAGAGGTTGGGGAACTACTACGATCTATAGATTCCCCATCTATATTCAATCCCAACGAGAATAGAAGCGAGTAGCTTCCAGCTTGGCTTGTAGTCGTATTTAGCTTATGTAGTGGTCGGCCTTCCTACACGCACGCGCCCGCCAGAATGCCCCCTTGGTTCTGGACGAAGCCAAGTCGATACATACGATAGGCGAAGGCCGGGAACGCAAGTTTGATCGAGGCGCCAAAGGCACCGAAGGTGAAGAAAAGGCTTGGGATGGATTTAGGAGTCTTTGTGCGAGCCGTATGCGGTGAGAGTCGCACGTACGGTAACGAGGGGGGTTCGCGTCTATACGTGTAGTGTGGTGGTTGGGCCTACCCACCCTATTTGTTCCATGATCTATGGGTCTACTGGAGCTACCCACTTCGATCAATTAGCCAAAATTTTGACCGGATATGAAATCACTGGTGCTCGATCTAGTGGTATTTTTATGGGGATTCTATCTATCGCTGTAGGATTCCTATTCAAGATCACTGCAGTTCCTTTTCGGGCGGCTGTAGGACGGACGGCCGCCTATAGGTGGTAGGGTAGGGTGGGTGGTACCGCTCAGATTGCGGCCAATCTTCCTAACCGCGCGCGGGCCGGGCTTAGAGCGCGTGAAACTCATCACTACCTCGTAAGGGCGTTGAGACCATAGCATGTTACACGAAAGCGCCGCTTTCTCTGGAGTGTTGTCACACAGCTGCCCGCCTAGAAGAGCCACTCGCTCTGTAGTGTTGTCACACAAGATAAGCACGCCGCCCGCCTGCTGGCCGGGCGAATCGAAGTTATCTTCCGGTCAACTGTCCACCCAGTCAAGTGCAAAAAACACAGTATAATCACGCAACGCACGCTGCTGGTGTGCTTCCTGCCCGCGAGGAAAGAAAGAAGAGCAACAAGGTTTAGTTCAGATTTGACTGTTTGCAGCATGGGAGCGGATTACCCAAAAAATCCCTGGGAACAATGAAAAAAAAAGATATCTCGGTAACTAAAACTATAGGGGGCTGTATTGGCGAGATCCAACGGTGAACAGCTGCCCAAAAGAAAAACCGCCTGGAAGTCCGAGGACCTTTAGTACCGTACCCTACCCCCGAACCAGCAGCCTTCGCGCCAAGCAAGACCGCCCTTGTCCCTTTCCTTTCTCCATTCCGCCCCTGTTCCAATAGAGTCTAAGGCAAAGCAAAAGTGGTTCGTATGCCTACTTTACCTACTTGACGAAAGGGAACGAACTTTGTTTCGTTTCCAGATTTTGTATTGAACGCATGGGGACCTTCAAATCATGTTTGAGCCCATGTATGTTCAAACCGCCCTATTTTCATTTTAATAAGGCTGAATGCCCGCCAAGTTCAGATAAGGGAATGCTTTCCCCAACCATTAAAGGGACGGGAAGGAAACCGCTTTCGGAGATAGATATTTTATTTGTTTTTCATCGAAAACGAGGATGGCCTACGGTGCTATCTGAAGGGAACACGCTTTTTCGACCGCGGTAAGTATGATTGCCGGGCCCTCTCCTCGTTCCGCCCGCTGGCCTATTGGGATAGCAGCCTTAGGGCTTTGCCTGCCCTTTAAAAAAGGCTCGGCCCGGGAAAGCGCTGGCAACAACAGAAAGGAAGGGGTCCATGTAGCTGCTGCGCCCGCCCCCTTCTTAGTCAATGGGGCAGCAGGTTCGGCATCTACTAGAAAAGAAAGAATCCGCTTTCTTTCAGAACCTCTGCTAGGCAGCGTGTGGAATGGCCGAGAGCGGACCTTTTTGGATATATAATCCAAGTCGAGAGTGGAGTTACGGGAACAGCCGTCTGATGGAAAACAACTTTCACGTTCGGTTCAGAGAGCACTTTTTTCGTTGAGAATTCCTCGTTCCCTTTCGTGTGAATTCCCCTGCAACCAATTTAAAACTTGCGGGGCCCTATCTATTTATTCCCTCTCTCGAGCCCCGAAGAAAACCCCCTCCCCTTCGGACTCCACATCTCTTTTGACTCTATATATGTGGGCACCTGATATCTATGAGGGTTCACCCACCCCGGTTACAGCATTCCTTTCTATTGCGCCTAAAATTTCGATTTCTGCTAATATTTCACGCGTTTCTATTTATGGTTCCTATGGAGCTACATTGCAACAAATCTTCTTTTTCTGCAGCATTGCTTCTATGATCTTAGGAGCACTGGCCGCCATGGCCCAAACGAAAGTAAAAAGACCTCTAGCTCATAGTTCAATTGGACATGTAGGTTATATTCGTACAGGTTTATCATGTGGAACCATAGAAGGAATTCAATCACTACTAATTGGTATCTTTATTTATGCATTAATGACGATAGATGCATTCGCCATAGTTTTAGCATTACGTCAAACCCGTGTCAAATATATAGCGGATTTGGGCGCTTTAGCCAAAACGAATCCTATTTCGGCTATTACCTTCGCCATTACTATGTTCTCATATGCAGGAATACCCCCGTTAGCCGGCTTTTGTAGCAAATTCTATTTGTTCTTCGCCGCTTTGGGTTGTGGGGCTTACTTCCTAGCCCCAGTGGGAGTAGTGACTAGCGTTATAGGTCGTTGGGCGGCCGGAAGGTTGCCACGAGTAAGTCAGTTTGGGGGACCGAAGGCAGTTCTCCGTGCACCGGACACGTAGCTTATCGAATCCAGTTGCGACACGGATGGGAATGCATGCTACGAAAGATAGAGTCGAGTCTGATACATCAACCGTCTACTCAATATCCTTGTATGAGTCCACAATCACTACACGAGATGAACCTTGGTTTGGTGAATTGAAGTTGACCTTAGGTGTAATAGGGACTCCCAGTTACTGTGCGCGATCGTATACTGGGGTGCTCCCCGCCGGTTGTTGGAACGACGCGAGCCGGGCCGGGCCTCGATTCAGAAAGATGAAGGGCCAAAAAGTACAGTATAAATAGGGGGTTACAAATTCCCCATCTCATTGCGGGCGGAAAACGAATAGACATCTCGATGTGATACAGCCTTTTCTATTTTTTTTGGTAAAGAACGGCGAAGTCCATCCGAACCGTCCAATGAAGAATAAAGAGGAGAGCAAAGCGCCAATGGCACGCGAAGCGCATGCGGAACGGGCACGGAGAAAAAAAAGTGTGGAGGAGAAGCAGCCGAGCTCATTCCCTTCGCTTCCTGGGCCCAAAGCAGTGCAGTCTTTCCTGGCCAAATCAAGGATTTGGGGCTTCTTGCTACGCTACTTAATTATATAAAAAAATCCCTTTTTTCTTTTAGTAATATAGTAATATATATGAATAGAAAGATAGATCCATCCATCTATCCTATTTTTATAGAAATATCTAAAAAAGAATCGATTTCATTCAACGTTTGATTCAAAGAACAGCGCTTAGCCCCCCCGCTCATGAAACGGCTCTGCTGCAATGGATGGCAGAGGGTCCGTAGTACCCACAGCGCTGGAGTGATCCAGTAGCCGGGAAGGGGCCTAGAAGTGCCTACTACTACACCACACTACACTTGGCTCTACACATTTACAGAGCTAACCCCTGTCCGCGGAGCTAAGGGGGCTTCAATCCTTATTCCTTATCCCCCCCGGCCTTACTTATTCAGGGGAGAGAGTAGAGCCTCGAGAAGCACTGTTGAGAGGAAGGGCAGTTACACTGCTCCTCTTCATTCTCTACAGGGTTCCAACCCTTTCTTCAACATAGGTGACAACGAGCGGGGCAGAGATGGAAGAGATCGAACACGGGAATAAGAAGCAAGCTCGCCCTCCTTTTTTTGATAGAGGGGGATGGAGAAAGTGGACAAAACAGACTCGCATTCCTCATAGAACAAATACGGGAAAAGAATCATATTGAAAACGTTCCTAACCTCGTAGAGCCGTGTATTGTAAGTGATCCGAACCCGCCCGGAGCGAGCCTCCCATAGAGGCAAGTGAAGTTGGTGAGCCGTATGATGGGCAACTATCTCCTGCGGTTCGGAGAGGACTCAGCTGTTAGTTAGAACCCCCTTGGTTTCGGGGTGGACCCTTTCACTCTATTTTATTATATACGCGTCGCGAAAAGAATGTTTTTTGATACACCTAGGACATGGATTCTATATGAACCAATGGATCGTGACAAGTCGTTACTACTAGCAATGACTTCCTCTTTCATTACTTCATCCTTTCCATATCCCTCTCCCTTGTTCTCGGTTACTCATCAAATGGCACTCAGTTCATATCTTTAAGTTCGATCATTGACAAGGTTCAAAGAAAGGGTGGGCCATTGAAAAATAATAGATTCCAAACCACAATGCTAGCAGATGGCGGGCCTCCGCTTTTCTTTTCATTAAATAAACCGGCCAAATTAAGGCCTTGTTAAAAAGACAAAAAAGGGGGTGTCAGTTAGAAAGGTTCTTACAATGTTCGTTCAATCAAGCAGCATTCTTTGAAATTATTCCATCGAACGTTTTCCCCCGGAATAGCGACATGAACTAAATGTCCCCAAGGAACTTACTCCGAAAAGTCCTGACAAATGATGGTTGAGACGAGATTCGGCATTTTTAAACCACAAAACGCTCGGTTTCCATTTGGGTTGTAGGTGTAACCAACCCGCTATTAAGGATACGCTTCGCGTGGGCGCTCTATTATTGCCTCCTATTCCTGAGGGGGGGGTCGGGGTTGCGTGGCGATACCCGCGAAAAAGAAGGGACTAGTTGCTCTTTTGGGTGGGCCTTTCGTACTCAAGGGAGAATTATTGAGCGCACTCAAATCGGTTCAATATTCATGAAAAGCCGGGTTTGAAATGATCCATGTTACGGAACCAAGACAATCTATCTTACTAATAAAAAAAGAAAGGGTTAAGGGCCTTCAACGCCTATAAATAGAAGCTTCTTTCGGTCTCTCTTTGGCAAAGGGAACTTAGAAGTAGGCAAGAAAGAGCTTTGAGTAGCCATGGCTATCGCTAACAGACTTGCGATAATTGAGCAAAAAATACGTCAGGTGGAAAACGAGAAGCTCCAACGGGAGCAAACGCTGGGTGCGTTCTGGGAACATATGCCTGCTATCGATCCTATTATCATACGAGATCGTATGCTCTTTCTCCAGAACCAAATTCGCGCTCTCGAAAACAGGAAGGGGGCGCTGCTCCAAGAACGGGAGGGGCTCCTTGTGGAGGTTGCCATCCTCCGTGACCCACCCACTGGGGATGAGGAGACTGGAATAAATTAGCAAGTGCTTAGCTTAGCTCAGTTTCCAGCACTGTGCATTATTATGTTTAATTAAGTTCTATGTCTTTTGTTAACTTAATCTTAAGATTAAGTTAGTTAACTTTGTAGTAATGTTGTGTGGTTGAAAGTTGTCTATGTGTAAGCTTCCTATTGGATGTACTCCTATGTATAAAAACTGTAGTGCTGGAATGAATAAGAATAAAAATCTGCTCTGTTCTAGTCAAATTTCAGATTTTAATTCTTTGTGAAATCCGGTTTTTTTCCTTTCCATTCACTCGGATCTCTTCCGTTTCATCGATTTTGTCCGGATCCTCCTTTTCTTCCGAAAAAGGGGAAGGGGAAGGAGAGAGAGCAAAAGCGGTGCAATAGAAGATTCAAACCGCGGATCAAACCAAGTAGACGAAATAATAAGCCTTAATGACGAGAGATTCCCCGGTCCAAGCTTGAATGAAATCTTCTTGTGATGATAACCTCATAATAACATGTCTTGGATCGAGTAATTCAATACGAACTTCGCTGTTCATCATCCAGTGAGTGCGAATATGAGGTCTAGCAGAAGAAGAGGAGAGGTTCTGAAAGAAAGAAGGTAATATCAGTAGTGAGACTCGAGGGTACCATCAGGGGGGTTTACTAGCTCGACTGAACGGAACACTTGCCCCTGACCGCCGAGAGTTGGCCTGTGCCGCAGACTTCGTTCCATAGCTTTTAGCAGAGTGGGAAGCCCTGGGGAGTGAAATGAATTAAGTAGCTTATTTTTGCGTGTTGCATTAGAATCTTCTGGCTGCGCCTCCTAGGTATCGGTATTTGTTTTTTACTGAGATTGTATTCGACCCTAATGGCAAAAACCCGTAACTATCTTATAAGCCAGTTATATCTTTCTTTTCTTTCGGATATAACTGGCTTACTTGCGGACTTAGCAATGGCCATTAGGAGCACTTCTACAAATATTGATATTGGGAATCCCACAACTACATCATAATACAAAGGATAAGTTTCAATGGATCAATTTCTCCTTTCTTGCTTTTTTCTACATCTCTGACGTTGCTCCGGCTTGGGCTTGCCCGACCAGAATCATTAGGAGGTCTACTTGTGTTTGCCTGTGCCCCGGCTGGATGTACCGTTTGTAACCCAATTGGATACCTCTATTAAGATCTAGAAACATATGGATTTAGGATGAACCACGGAAAGGACATTTTAAAATGAGCAGCTTCATCTCCGGCATGCCAAAAGGCTCATCAATCACATGATCAATAAATCTATACCTGCCCAACCCTTTCTGTTCACCATATTCATCTAGGCAATCAGATTCCGCGATCAAGGTAAGGTTAAGAAGGACCATCCGATGCAACTAACTTGAAGGCTATTGAACCTAAATGGGAGGGACAGCCAATGAAGCAACAGACACCCGGCGGAACCTTTTTAGACATTCTTTTTTACGCACGTAAAATAATGAGGGGTTTGAATTGGGGCAACTAATAAATAGGTACATAGTAGCTCGCCCATTCGGGAGAGGATTCATTCAGTCTTCTTTATTTCATTTTTCATTTGAAATTTATTTCATAAAGGCCGGCTACTCATGAATTGATCCATTTCTTTCATAACCTATATTTTATGTATTCACTTGATTCTCATGGGCAAAAGTTAGTTACTCACTCTATAACTCCCTCTTCCTAACGGTCAAGCGCCTCTCCTTCGGAACCTCTCCATTGGTTGAACAACGTCGTTACTCTATTTCCACCCGGGTATTCTCCTGGCAAGAGTATATCGCCCCATAAAAGGTTAGCTAGGCTACGTTCTGAAAATATTGGCATATTTACTCTCTTTAGTCAGTATAGCAGCCTCGTTCCACCCGGAGAGTCGTAATTTCCAGTAACGTCCTTGTTCTGATTCGGAAGGATCTTTTTCAGGAACGGACTTTCTTTTGTAATCCAATCCACCAATGGGGAATCCAACAACAAGGAGGAAACTACTGTGGAATCAACTTCTGCTTTAACTTATCGGGAGAAAAGGGAGGATGCTCACTGTCACTGTCGGGCTTCTATGAGTGGCGCTTTCGATTGACTGCCTTCTTTCGATTCCTCTAGACGATCTTAAAGACCAGAGATCCTAGACCCAAGTAGACTATTTTAGGGACGAAAGAACAGAGCTTTTCTTTGGTTTCGTCAACAACAAGTCAAGTTGTTTTGAGAGTTCAAGTAAGGACAGGTTATATAAAATAGTCTTCTTCACGGCGATTGGTTGTTTTGTTGTCCAAGTCGAGTAGAGTAAGTTGCTGCTTTCATGGTGGCGAGTCACTATTACTTGTGGCTTGAGCCGGGAGGGGCTTTCCTGGTGATGGGTATGCGCCTGTTTCAAAGCTCGATCGACGGGAAGGGACCGAAGCGTACATACAAAGATACCGCTTCGCAACCTTGTGTGCTATGACACCTATAGAGTGATTAACGTACCTCTCCGTCGAGCTATTCCATCCCTCTCCCATCTGTCTCTATCTTTCAGTGAGGTCATTCGAAGAGCGAAGATTCCTGTGTGATTGGGGATAGGTAGGCGCAGTGAAGAGAGATCGAATCCCGACTTTTTCTGACTGATGAACGAAATTAGTGCAGCGGCAAGGAGTCTTTTTTACTTCCTAACATGGATACCAAGTCTGGGTCAGAGAATTAATAGTAAGGCGATACGCTCTCCGATGCAGTAGATCAGTGGACCGGAAGATTAGCATGTGAGGCGAGAGTGTCCGGTCTGCTTCAAGTCCTGCCGTTCAATACTGGACTTCTTCTTCCGCTTCCAGGAGCAGCCTCTATCCTGTTGAGGTGAGGCCTTTGACTCCGCTTGCCTCTACTTTTCATGTCAAGCGTACAAGTGTAGTTTAGTGGGATTTACTTCTAAAGACAGGAATTCTTTTTCATCTCCTCGGGCAAGACCCTGTATAAGTCGACGTCTTAACCTGACTTCCTGAGCTCAGTGGATTGTTGAAGCAGTAGCTCTGGATCAAGAGCTGGATGCTTACCTTATTATTATGAAAAGGGGAAAGGGTGGCTCAATATCTGTAAGAGAGGTTGTATGAGGACTGATCCGTCCCCCGGCTGGCATCCGATTCTGCCCGGCCTTCTAGAATGGGTTTAGTGGCTGAACCGCGTTACTCGTGATGGAATAGAGGTAATTCGCCGGGTCTGTCTTTTGCCCGGAGATGTGGGTTCGACTCCCGCTCACGACCATTCTTAAGAGTTTGTGCTCGACTGGCCAATCAAGTAAATCAACCGAAGAACGGGACTCTAGATAGTTCAACCAAATCTATCATTTGTCAGCTATATGAGATAACCTTTTCTCATTTTTAAAGAGCTTGTTAGGGCTAAAAAGAAATTCACTGATTTCACAGCTATATGAAATGAACTTTTTCACTTTGCATCTCCGTCGTATGAAGGGAAATCCCAATCACAGATTTTGCATCTATATGCGCATGCAAAATGAAACTTTAGATCGTAGGCTTATGAAGGGAAATTGATGTTTAATGAAAAATCCCAGGTTTATAGAATCTGGCAGAACAGCTGGGAATAGACTTCCTAGCCCGGGGAAGGTAAAGAAAGCAGTATCGAAGCCGGCCACTGACTTAGAGAACAGGTCTCCCCCTTTTCGAGTGAAGAAAGGAGTCGGTGCACTTCGGCATAAGCCTTACTATTCATCTAACTCTGTAAGCAGTCCTCCTCAGGGAAAAGAACAGTCCACGCATGAGCAAGTATTAAACTCTAACGGAACCCGGGGTTAGTAAAGATAGTTTACCTCCCCTGCCCACGAAGTACGAAGTGAGGGAGGTGTGCTTTCGTGCTTTGAACTAACCTTTACGCACTGAAAGCTCACGAAGGGACTACTTCCTTTCGATTTGAGGACTTTGATTGAATGAGATTCTAGATATCAAAACAGGAAGTTGCTATTTGAACTCGAAGCAACTGACCTTAATTCCCCCCTGGTCTCTATCCTTAAGGAAGTCATGCTTTTGCCCTTTTGAGTGAGTCCTTTGGAGAACGGACTGTTACTAATCCGATGGAAAGAATCCTTGATCTCATCCAGGGAACGGAAACACAAGCTGTTGGTGGCTAAAAAGCACCCGGCTTGAAGCATCTTGGTGGTCTGGCTCATGGTAGGTTTTTTTGTTTTACACGCGGCCTATCGAATCGAAGCGAACTTAGGCCTTTTTGGTCCTATCGAATCTTCCTTTTCTGTATAAGAAGAGGTAAGGGCACGTAGCGTTTCACTCTTAACTTCTTCTATTAGATAGGGGATGTTACCCAGACTTAGACCCTAAGTCATTCTTAGCGAAGCGACCAATCATAAGAATGAGATACGGACCTCCCGTCTTTTTCAGTCTCCCTCCTTTCCCTTCATTCTAAGTAAGTAGCGGTCCAAGTCTCCTTCCCGACCGATCGAAGGGGGTAACAAGGGATAACTCCCAAAGAAGTAGTGTTTCATCTGCCCGATCCCTTACAAATTCTTCTTAGCTCTGAAGCATTCCCTCCGAAATCAGTCCATTCAAGAATAATAACAGGTTAAGGCCCCGTTCCACTAGATGAGAGGAAAGAATCTTTCGCTTATGTGACTATAGGTCTTTTCCCTGGAGGCAATAATGGCTAGGAACAAAAGCTAGGAGTTAGCAGATTTAGATAAAGCTTGCTCGTGGCTTTACCTGCTCTTATCCATTGACGGGACTTCTTCAGCTAATGACTTAGGGAACCTGAAGGGCAAGGAAGAAGACTTCAAAGGACGACTAGATTATCTCCTATCATCTTTCGCTTCTATGCCTACAGAGCTTATCCCTGGATGGAATAATGTCTAGGACCTATTGTAATGCTTTGAAAGTAGGTTTTCTTGCTGCAATCCTTGCCATATCAGAAAGATAATGTTACTCAACTTCGTCTTCACTTCGAGACGAGGAATCACCTTCTTCGGCTGCTGGAGTTGGTGCTTCTCACTCGTACCTTCTTCCCGGCTCGGATGAACTCGATAGAGAAGACAAGGGTTTTGATCCAGATTCCGCCTGGGCAGGAAAGGAGTGCTTTAGTTCGTAGTGGTGTCCTAGGTAGTGTCCCTGTGTCGGAGTTGTCTCCCTACTACCCTTTTTTTATTTGGCCTGTAAACTGGGAAAACAGTTGGCCCTACCTTATCCCTCTAGTATGACGTCTCTTTCTGCTTCTCTTTTTGATTTAGTGCACTCTTATGTCTGGGGTCCTGCCTGATAGCGGAACCGTTATGTGACATGGTCGAATAGTTGGAAGTCTTGGATGCTCTCCGTTTGTACTGGGATGCCAATTGGGATTGGTGGATCAGGATGTTTTGTTTGTTGCCTGGCAACTTGTTCCTCATTGCTTTCCCTTCTAGGGGTCTTGCTCGCCGAGCTTTGTCTCAGGAGTTCATGGATGTGGGCCGTACTACAGTTCAGCTTCTGGAGTGGTGGCCGGATTGCGCCACCTTTACCCTGGGGACTCTCAGACAATGGATTGGTATCAGCGGTCTGCCTGTTCACTGTTGGGATTCCACTTATAGATAGGAATAGGCCCATGCAAAATAAGTATATCGGGAAACGGGGGGCAGTTAGCCCGGTCGATAGATGCGGTGCTGAGGTCGCACTTCTCTTAATGAGTCTGTCCATTCGAGCAGTCTGTCGGAAAAGGTTGTAGCTTCGCCCTCGCTTCCCGATCGATACCTATCCCACCCTTCCCTTCTGAAGGCTGATGGTTGACTTGCTTGGGGCGGATGTTCTTTGCCAACCATTAAAGACCGAAGCGGCTTCTTCTCGTGCAGTCAGACGATGTAAACTTTCGTCTTTGCGTCTGCTCTCTCTGACTTCCCTGGATTGACTAGTTTTATCTCTCCTAGCAGACGGAAGCCGCAACAACAACAATTAGCAATCCGCGTCTTCCCGGATAGAGCCAGCTCTGTTCCTGTAATCCAATACCGCTCCGTGGGGTAAGTACCTAACTAAGCCAGTATGGCATCTATCTACCAATCTATCAAGTTCAAGAGAGAAAGAGAGGAAATCTCTTTTAGTAAGGCCATCTAAACGCTTAGGGCATAGAGAGAATAGTTGAGCATATCCTTACCCACCTGGAGAGCAAGCTTGAAAGCAAGGACAGATCGGAACCCAACTACGGTAACTAGCTAATCAATACCTAATCAATGGGATCTATTTCCTGAGGTAAGTAGCTAACTGAATCTGGATGCTAGGCGCAGAGCTGGGTAGAGAGATAGATCTTAGGGTAAGGCTGGTAGCTTAACTTCCCTTACTGCGCTGTTAGTTCTTTAAGGGAGTCTAACTTCTAGTTTGCCCTCGCTAGTATGAGTTTGCTTTCTTTCCTGAATAACTGGTCCTAAGAAATCCTGACTTCATGGGAATAAGGAAAGCATTTCGCATGCCCATATGCAGAACCATCGCATCTTAGGGCTAGTTCTGTCTAGTTGTAGTCTAGTTCTAAAAAAGTGGTTCATTCGCCCCAGATTCCACCCTACTATGGCATAGTCAAACTCTCCATAGTCCGTTATGTTATGAAGATAGTTGGTGATAGGCCTCCTAGTGGGTACGACCTATTTCTTATTTGACGGATAGTCAAATCGAAAATAGACTCTCTATTTATATTTATATGGATTGAGACCGGATCAAGTAGAGATTTGTTTGAACAGCTCTAGCTGCCACGGCTGGAAGTGGATGCCCAGATTGAGGAGCTCTTGCTGAGTAAACTTCTGGGGACAGGCAAAAGTAGGGGCTCGCCACCTTGCAATGAACTCCGTGACCCTTGCTTCCCAAGTCGGGATCGACTCTTCAGAGAGGTGGGCTCGTAATCTGATGCGGGAAGTTGTTGGATTGGTGTCAATACGGATTGGTGGATAGATCGTCTCGTTCGACTGGTTGTGCGATGTATGGATTCTGTCTTGATGTTCCTTGGCGGCGGCTAAGATGCCGATTTCGGTTCTGCATCAATGGTAGAGGCCGTGGAGTAAACAAGGACTGCGGCTGAAGTGAAGGCTGAGAAGAGTTCTGCTACCGATCCAGATGGTGGGCGTGAAGGTGGGTTTATCTAGGTAGGCTCGACCTTCGTACGAGACTAAAGTAGTGAGGAGCGCGATGTAAGGGCGGTAGGGTAAGGTAATTACGCCAGAAGTGGAGGCGGGCTTAATGTCCCGTTCAGACGATGTAGAAGTGGACATAATGTAGTTCAGAAAGCTTCAAATAATGTACATCTACCCGTATAAGGTAAACTATCCTAAAGGCGTGAAGTAAGCGAAAGTGTCTTCCTTATAATCTAAGCAAGTAAACTACCTTAACAAGTAAGCAAGTAAACTCCCATATATATATAATATATAAGCAAGTAAACTCCCATATATATATAATATATAAGCAAGTAAACTACCTTACTCTTCTAACCCGGGAAAGAGAGTAATGCTGAGAGGTAGCTTGTCAAAAGATATCTAGCTCGCAAGGCTTTAAGGAGGGACGGGAATAGACTGATTCAAGAGAGTCAACTGATTCAATAGGTCCGAGAATCTATTTCATTGAGCAGGAAACCGAAGCTAACCACTGCCCCACCGCCTCTTAGATAGAATGACCTTAAGGCACGAGGGAGCTTGCCCTTGATAGCGCCCTTATATTCTATATAAGCAAGTTTACTACCTTCCCGGCTCACGTACTTAAGTGAGATTTGAATCTCGTTCCTGGGCGTTTTTTGCTAACTAGTAGGTTCCCAACTCACAAGGAAGGGATTTATGCGCATATTCGAGTTCGTATGTCGATTCTACGGTGAAACACAAAAACCTTAGTTAGACACCTTCGTAAAGGTACACGAAGGGCTTGAAACAACGATTTCTCTGATACAATCCTTTCTTACAATCTTGACTGGTTGGTTGTTGCTTTGATGCCTATATCAAAAGCTCCATCTTAGCGGCTTTGCTTACCCGCCCATAAGTGGAATCATCTGATAACGCCACAATAGCTATTTTCGACTATATTTCCTTCTTCTCCACACGCCCAGGCATCCATCTACGAATAGGCGCTTCCTTCGCCCACTCATCTCGAGAGTACATTCTGAACAGAAGTCTTTCGAGCATCGCGAGTATACATCCATAATCTTAATAAGAAATAGGTCCCGACTTGTAAAGGCAGACCCGCCTCATTCGCCTTAAGAAAATGGAAGACCAGGAGTGAAAGAGTCTGGTTTGATAGAACCAGGATGAAAGACCCAGAAAAGAGGCTCCTATCAAATACATAAATTGAGTTCCTCCAAATGCTGAGGTCTGATTGCCGGGTTGGTAATGAACTGATTCAAGCACTTTAGGATGAGTGCGGTATCGAGACACAAGCTTAGCATACTCCCATTCACCGGTCGGAGTTTAGAATCTTTAAAATGTCTTCTTATACTATAGGTACCGTCCGGAGAATAAGAATGGTTTCAGGCGAAAAAAGACCACTTCAGGTCCTATATTTCAGTAGTAAAAGGAAGGGCGAGAGCAGGAACGAACCCACATACTCTAATCCCGTTGATTAGAAGGGCTTGTATCTTAAGCTTAATGGTCTCACCTGCCTGCGGTGTGCCATAAGGGGTCTCCCACTGGGGTAGGTACACGAAAGATGCTCTATCCGCAACCAGAGGGTATGAAAAAAGCTTGGAGATCTTTGTAACATAATAGATTTCTTAAGCTTTAGACACACAGGCGAGCTCGCTCAACCTGCTAGATAGTGATCGGTTATTCCTCACTGAGCATTAGTCCATGTCTCCTGAAAACAGGCAGCTTATTATTCTAGCTGATCTGAGATCTACGCATTATTACTCTTTGGAAATAACCTAGCTTTTGAGTATATATTACAAGATTATTCACTGCAAGCATTACTATTCATTCCTGGCTCTGGGCCATCCTTGGGCATTACCCGCTGAGTGCTCTTCAAACCTGAGATTTCAACCGAAAAAGCTCCTTAACAGGGTTCTATATCGCCTAAATGAAAAAGGAAGCAGCCCTTTCTATATGTGCAGGCTCGCGAGAAAGTCTTTGGTCATTAACGACCTCCTCCCCCGTTGGTCGAAAGGCTCTTATCTTCCATGGATCACTAATCCACCACTATCCATCCGAACTTTGACAATAGGAAGATAGCTCTCCCCTCTCGCTCCCTCCAATAGATATCCTAACGCTCCACAAGCATAAACATCAATACCGCTGCGAGCTACTCGCTGGATTCTATCTATATTTACGCAACTGGATCTGTCACTGGTTATATTTTGTTCCGTCCAAGTTGCTGCATTAGGGTCTCATTCTTTTGGAACAGATGATCCACCAGAGGTTTTGATTCGTATTTCCACACCTACAACACCCACCTTTTAGTTCCACATCATGATTCCCGTAAGCACAGGATTTCATCGATCTAACCATCAAGTAATAGCACAGTAGCATAGCATTATTGTTGAAAGGTTTGCTGACTCGGAGATTGGTGAATTAGGAAGTTTACTTACATCAGGTAGGGTTAGGGATTCAATGGCTTCCAAGCCCGGAAATGCAGTGATTTGATCGGTCTATCTGCTCCGGCAAACGAGTAATCCGAGTGAACGAGTCCACCAAAGATCGATCACCTTCGTCACAGACGGGGGGGTTGGAGTTTTGTATTGAACCGGAATGGCCCTCTTTGCTCGTCGTTTTCTAAGAAAGAGGATTCCATATGTGGTTATGGGAGTCTTCTTTTTCTTATCGGATTTCTCTCTTAGTGAAAAGCGGGCTTCCCCGCCAGTGTGATAGGAGGCCGTTTTGGGGTGTGCTATGTTTCTGTTTCCTATTACATGACTAGAGACCTTCCGGCTCGCTATTGATATTATGAGCCAGCTCGATCTCTCTCTCGATCCGGGCCCCCTTCTACCGATCAAATGACCTACCCGGAGGGCGAAAAACGGTCTATCTCGGGCTCACAACTAGATCGATGAACATATGCTTAATACATGCATTTCGAACTCATTGACTCATTCATTCATCACTCAACTTGGTCGATCTGAACTTGGTCCACAACATAGGCTTCTCATTCATATTGATACCTTTACATCCGTCGCTAACATAGCAACCGTGACGAGTCACAAGAAAGCGTCAGATAAAACAACAGTAATCGATTCTAACGAACAACAATAAATTCGATATATAAACAAGACTGGAAGAGTTGGTTAACATTGTTGTGACTCATAGCTGTAAATAGATACAAGACAGAAAAGTCGGACAGACAATTACATATATAAGAAAAATCTCGCTGTGAGATGACACGCCCAAAAATTCCCCATGTCTTTCTTGGTTGGACCAACCCAACCAGCGATGTCTTACAAGTCTTTCTTCTTTCTTTTTTAGAGCAAGAAGCAGAAGCGAATGAGCATAAATCCAACCTAAAACAATGAATATCCTTCGCCGGTTATCTCCTCATCTTCCGATTTTTAAGCCACAGCTCACTTCGACTATAATTCTGACTCGAATTCTCGTGCTAGCCACTTTGGTTTTTTTTTTAATATTTTTTGTCTGAAAATCTATTTCCTTTTTGATTGGAATGAACTAGTATGGAGGACTGCGTCTTTTCTGGGAGTTCGGGCCTTCTCCGTATTGCTGCTAAAGGCAGGCTTCGGAGGGGGGCTAGTGTTCGCTCTTGGATTAGCTGTCCGGGTAGTCCTCGCGACCGAAGACATTCCCGAGAGAGGGAATTGGATGTTGCCTGCACCTGCGGGAGCTCCTAATTTGGAGCTGCAAATTGGCCCGCCCGGAGCCGCCGGAGTGGAAGTAGGGGACGACCTATCGCCCATAGAAAGGCGGGTGAAAGAGCGCCTGGCCTTTTACGAGCCTGGGAAGGAGATTCCCCTGGCCGATGTCGAAGCTCTCGTCCGGCTCAAACGAGACGTCGTGGGGCGCATGGCCCAACTGGATCCCCATCCATTCTGGGTTGAGCAAAGGGATCGAATTCTTTCGGAGTCTATCCTGACTCCACAAGGTCCCGAGTATAAAATTTCAACTCTCACGAAGAAGTTGGAGGAGTTGGGAGGCGACAATGGCTCCAACTCCCACTTTTTCAGAAAGTTGAAAAAGATGCGAGAAGATTTTTTTCTATTTGGAAGGTTTGATTGAATAGTTCCGTACGAAGTTGGACTAATATGGTCTAAAAATTCAGGTTTTATGGTTTAGTATAAAGTCCCCCGCTGCGCTTCTTTCTTAGTTTGCCCGCCTTTTTGATTGAATTCGTATTCCTTTTTTTGTATCCCGGATCTTGGTTCGAGCTTTCTTTCCTTACTTACATAACGGAGGGCCCACGTTAAACAGATTGGGCTCACAGACTACTTCAAGGCTGGAGTGAAAAGCCACAAAAGCACTTGTCAGGAACTGTCAAAAAAGGACCGAGAACTACATATGGTCT